AGATGGTTAGTCCAAGATGCTGAACAACAAAGTTTGATTTTGGAAAAGCACCATCATTATGGGAATGTACATGCGGTAGAAAAATTACGTCAATCAATCGAGATATGGTATGCCACAAGTGAATATTTGAGACAAGAAATGAATCTTAATTTTAAGATGACTGATCCTTCAAATCCAGTCCATATAATGTCCTATTCTGGAGCTAGAGGAAATGCATCTCAGGTCCACCAATTAGTAGGTATGAGAGGATTAATGTCAGATCCCCAAGGACAAATGATTGATTTACCCATTCAAAGCAATTTACGCGAAGGACTTTCTTTAACGGAATATACAATTTCCTGCTACGGAGCCCGCAAAGGAGTTGTGGATACTGCTGTACGAACGTCAGACGCTGGATACCTCACGCGTAGACTTGTTGAAGTAGTTCAACATATTGTTGTACGTAGAACGGATTGTGGAAGTACCCGAGGTATTTCCGTGAGTCTTCGAAAGGGGATGACGGAAAGAATTTTTATCCAAACGCTAATAGGTCGCGTATTAGCAAACGATGTATATCTAGGTCTACGATGCATTGCTACCAGAAATCAAGATATTGGGATTGGGCTTGTCAATCGATTCATGACCTCTCGGGCACAGCCAATATATATTCGAACTCCCTTCACTTGCCGAAGTGCATCTTGGATCTGTCGATTATGCTATGGTCGGAGTCCCACTCATGGTGACCTGGTTGAATTGGGAGAAGCAGTAGGTATTATTGCGGGTCAATCCATTGGAGAACCAGGGACTCAACTAACATTAAGAACTTTTCATACCGGTGGAGTATTCACAGGTGGTACTGCGGAACATGTACGAGCTCCTTCTAATGGAAAAATCAAATTCAATGAGGATTTGGTTCATCCCACACGCACACGTCATGGACATCCTGCCTTTCTCTGCTATGTAGACCTATATGTGACTATTGAGAGTCAGGATATTATACATAGTGTGAATATTCCACCAAAAAGTTTTCTTTTGGTTCAAAATGATCAATATGTGGAATCAGAACAAGTGATTGCTGAGATTCGTGCTGGAACATCCACTTTCCATTTTAAAGAGAGGGTTCGAAAACATATTTATTCTGACTCAGAGGGAGAAATGCATTGGAGTACCGGTGTGTACCATGCACCTGAATATACACACGGTAATGTTCATTTCTTACCCAAAACAAGTCATTTATGGATCTTATCGGGGGGTCCGTGCAAATCCAGTCTAGTGCCTTTTTCACTCCACAAGGATCAAGATCAAATGAATGTTCAATCTCTTTCTGTCCAAGAGAGATCCATTTCTGACTTCTCGGTGAATAATAATCGAGTGAGACACAAATTGTTTGGCTCGGATCCCCTGGCGAGAAAAGGGCGAAGGATTTCTGATTATGCAGCAGGATCTGAGCGAGTCATATCCAAAGGTGATGGGGATTTCATATATCCCGCCATTCTCCAAGAGAATTCTTATTTATTGGCGAAGAGGCGAAGAAATAGATTCATCATACCATTCCAATATGATCCGGAACGGGAGAAGGAATTAACGCCTCATTCTAGTACTAGTATCACGGTTGAAATACCCGCAAATGGTATTTTACGTAGAAATAGTATTCTTGCTTATTTCGACGATCCACGATACAGAAGAAGCAGTTCGGGAATTACCAAATATGGCATCATAGAGGTCGATTCAATCGTCAAAAAAGAGGGTCTGATTGAGTATCGAAGACCAAAAGAATCTAGACCGAAATACCAAATGAAAGTAGATCGATTTTTTGTCATTCCCGAAGAAGTCCATATCTTGCCCGGGTCTTCATCCATAATGGTACGGAACAATAGTATCATTGGAGTAGATACACGAATTACGTTTAATACAAGAAGCCAAATAGGTGGATTGGTCCGAATAGAAAAAAAAAAAAAAAAGATTGAACTGAAAATCTTTTCTGGAGGTATCCATTTTCCTGGAGAAACAGATAAGATATCCCGACACATTGGCATCTTGATACCACCAGGAGCAAGAAAAAAAATGGATAAGGGATCAAAGGGGAAAAATTGGGAAGGGAAAAATTGGGTCTATGTCCAACGGATCACACCTATCAAGAAAAAATATTTTGTTTCAGTACGACCCGTAGTGACATATGAAATAGCTGATGGGATAAATCTAGTAACGCTTTTCCCTGGGGATATGTTACAGGAAAAGGATAATTTGCGACTCCAAGTTGTCAATTATATCCTTTATGGGGATGGCAAACCAATTCGAGGAATTTCCCATACAAGTATTCAATTGGTTCGTACTTGTTTAGTATTGAATTGGGACCAAGACAGAAAAGGTTCTATAGAAAAGGTTCAGGCTTCTTCTGCTGAAGTAAGGGCAAATGATCTGATTCGATATTTCATAAGAATTGAATTGGTGAAGTCTCCTATTTTGTATACCGGAAAGAGGAATGATAGACCAGGTTCAGTGATTCCTGATACTGGGTCATATTGCGCCAATACCAATCTTTTTTCTTCCAAGGTTAAAATTCAATCACTTAGTCAACATCAAGGAACCGTTCGTACATTTCTTAATAGAAATAAAGAAGGCCAATCTCTTATAGTTTTTTCATCATCTAATTGTTCTCGCATCAATGTTTCGAAATATCACAATGTGACCAAAGAATCAATTAAAGAAAAAGAGGATACCCCGATTCCAATTCTTAATTTGTTGGGTCCCTTAGGTACTGTACCTAAAATTCATAATTTTTCCCCATCTTATCATTCAATAACTCATAATGAGATCTTGTTAAATAAATATTTCATACTGGATAATAATAATCCAAAACAGACTTTCCAACTACTTAAGTATTATTTAGTGGACGAAAACGGGAGAATCTCTAATGCAAATCCATGCAGTGACATCATTTTTAATCTATTCGGTTCGTGCTTTCTCCCTCACGATTATTGTGAGGAGACATCCACAACCAGAATAATGAGCCTCGGACAGTTTATTTGTGAAAATGTATGTCTATCCAAACACGGAACACGCATAAAATCTGGTCAAGTTATAATGGTTTATCTTGACTCTTTCATAATAAGATCAGCTAAACCCTATTTGGCGACCCGAGGAGCAACCGTTCATGGTGATTATGGAGAAATCTTTTACGAAGGAGATACATTAGTTACATTTATATATGAAAAATCGAGATCTGGTGATATAACTCACGGCCTTCCAAAGGTTGAACAAGTGTTAGAAGTTCGTTCGATTGATTCAATATCGATGAACCTAGAAAAAAGGGTTGAAGGTTGGAACGAACATATAACAGGAATTCTTGGAATTCCTTGGGGATTCCTGATTGGTGCTGAACTCACCATAGCGCAAAGTCGTATTTCTTTGGTTAATAAGATCCAAAAGGTTTATCGATCCCAGGGGGTACAGATTCATAATAAGCATATAGAGATTATTGTACGACAAATAACATCAAAAGTGTTGGTTTCAGAAGATGGAATGTCTAATGTTTTTTCACCCGGGGAACTAATCGGATTGTTGCGAGCAGAACGAGCAGGTCGTGCTTTGGAAGAGGCTATTTGTTACCGAGCCGTCTTATTGGGAATAACGAGAGCATCTCTGAATACTCAAAGTTTCATATCAGAAGCTAGTTTTCAGGAAACCGCTCGAGTTTTAGCAAAAGCCGCTCTCCGGGGTCGTATTGATTGGTTGAAAGGTCTGAAAGAGAATGTTGTTCTGGGGGGGATGATACCCGTTGGTACCGGATTCAAACGATTCGTTCACCGTTCAAGGGAATACAACAACATTCCTTTGGAAATACAAAAGAAGAATTTTTTCGGGGGGGAAATGAGAGATATTCTGTTCCACCACAGAGAATTATTTTGTTCTTGCATCCCAAAGCCAAAGAGTTTCCATAATACATCAGAACAACCATTCTATGCTATGGGATCTAATCCAATCGTTCATAAGAGCGGATTCATTATTAGCTAAGCTAATATAATGGTCATTTGTTAATAAAGAATGGTCATTTGTTACTAAAGAGAATATCGAAACCAAGGGTAAAGGAATTCATAATGAAGCTTGGACCGTGTATCAACGGTTAACCCGCGGTAGAAGGTTCCATTGGAACAATTATTTATTTCAGGGTACCTCGTCTCTTTTTTTTTAGAGGAAGTGTGGGGATAAATGACAAGAAGATATTGGAACATCAATTTGGAAGAGATGATGGAAGCGGGGGTTCATTTTGGTCATGGTACTAGGAAATGGAATCCTAGAATGGCACCTTACATCTCTGCAAAGCGTAAAGGTATTCATATTACAAATCTTACGAGAACTGCTCGTTTTTTATCAGAAGCCTGTGATTTAGTTTTTGACGCAGCAAGTAGAGGAAAACACTTCCTAATAGTTGGTACGAAAGATAAGGCAGCTGATTCGGTAGCATCAGCTGCAATAAGGGCTCGGTGTCATTATGTCAATAAAAAATGGCTCGGTGGTATGTCAACGAATTGGTCCACTACGGAAACGAGGCTTCAGAAGTTCAGGGACTTGAGAGTGAGAGCCGAGATGGGGCAACTCAGTCGTCTCCCGAAACGGGATGCAGCAATATTGAAGAGACAATTATCTCACTTTCAAACATATCTGGGCGGTATCAAATATATGACGGGGTTACCCGATATTGTAATCATCATTGATCAGCAAGAAGAATATACGGCCCTTCGAGAATGCGTCACTTTGGGTATTCCAACTATTTGTTTAATCGATACAAATTGTGATCCAGATCTCGCAGATATTCCGATTCCAGCCAACGATGACGCTATAGCTTCCATCCGATTGATTCTTAACAAATTAGTATCCGCAATTTGTCAGGGACGTTCTAGCTATATAAGAAGTCGTTGATTAATAATAAGATAAGTCAATTACTTCGCTTCGGGAAACCCAGAGATTCATTGAATCGGTTATTCTTACTATTCCTGAATGTGAAAAAGGAGATTTTCATTGCCGGGGATATATTACGTGATTCATTCATTAATGAATATCTGAAATATATGGTTAAGTTAAATTAGTATAAATGGTTGAATCAAAATAATTCCTTCTTAAGTTCCATTTCTGTCAGAGGGTAATATGAATGTTCTACCATGTTCCATCAACGCACTAAAGGGGTTATACGAGATATCCGGCGTGGAAGTAGGCCAACATTTCTATTGGCAAATAGGGGGTTTCCAAGTGCATGCCCAAGTACTTATAACCTCCTGGGTCGTAATTGCTATCTTATTAGGTTCAGCCGCTATAGCCGTTCGGAATCCACAAACTATCCCGACCGACGGTCAGAATTTTTTCGAATATGTTCTTGAATTCATTCGAGACGTGAGCAAAACTCAAATTGGAGAAGAAGAATATGGTCCTTGGGTTCCTTTTATTGGAACTCTGTTCCTATTTATTTTTGTTTCTAACTGGTCAGGTGCTCTTTTACCTTGGAGAATCATACAGTTACCTCATGGGGAGTTAGCTGCACCCACGAATGATATAAATACTACTGTTGCTTTAGCTTTACCCACGTCAGTGGCATATTTCTATGCAGGCCTTACTAAAAAGGGATTGGGTTATTTCGGTAAATATATTCAACCAACTCCAATACTTTTACCAATTAATGTCTTAGAAGATTTCACAAAACCTTTATCACTTAGTTTTCGACTTTTCGGGAATATATTGGCCGATGAATTAGTAGTTGTTGTTCTTGTTTCTTTAGTACCTTTAGTGATTCCTATACCTGTGATGTTCCTCGGATTATTCACAAGCGGTATTCAAGCTCTCATTTTTGCAACCTTAGCCGCGGCTTATATAGGTGAATCCATGGAAGGTCATCATTGAGTACAAATAAGAAATAAGAAAATAATGCTTTGTTTGAATTTCAAAGTTCAAAGAGTCGCTTTTTCTTTTTTAATTTCAATCAATTCAAAATTAAGCCCATGAATCTTATTCCAATAAAATAATTAATTCATGGGTAGCTCAAGATACCCGCTTGAGGAAATGATTGATATATCAATCTATATTTAGGATATGTATGATATAGAGTAGGAACAGATATATATGTACGATATTCATATTTATTATATTACGTATTACACTACGGAATTGTAAAAAAAGGGGGGAGATTCCCAATTTTTCCTAAGATCCCCCTTTTTTCCTATTCATGTCATACATCGCCTTTATTTGCCCAGTCAATTACGAAGATTCATAATTTGGATAATAAATAATTGTTATCCGTTTGGGACGCGCGACGAAACAACAAGAACTATGTTCTGCGGAACCGTTGCTATTTCATTCCATTCTATTCAACAATTGACCAAAATTGGAATTAAGAGGAGTTGGATCAATCAATCAAATCTTGATATGGGATGATTCGCTTTGATGAATCTCTTCGTTTGTATCCATGTGAGATAATGACAAAGACAAGAAAGAGTTCACGAATCAGATGAAAAATTCAGTAGGTTAGGTGGGCCGAGCTACATAGCCGTAGCTACATATTATATGTGAACTCCGGTGTATGCTTAGAAGGATGATTCCAGGGTCCGCAATAGAAATAAGATGGCGATGGTTTACATTATGGAAGAAAACATGTATATGTGATAGTAGATATTCATATATATGGACTACCCATCTATATTATTTCATTCCCCATCAACTTTCTATTATATAGATATAGATTCCACTTTATTTATATGGATTACGATATCTAAGCTCTTCCCTTTTTCGTCTGTGACTTTATTGTATATGTGGATTGAATATGAAGTTAAGCCTATGAATGCATATAGAGAAGATGAAGGAGGGAGGAATTGAAAGAATGGGTTCGGAACAAAGAAATAGAAGAACTAATATGGATTTTCAAAGACTTGGATAGTGAATAAAAACGAGATATTGAAGTAGTTCTGATGATTCAGTAATATCAAATATCATCACATCACTTCTTAACTCAAATTGGGTTCGGAGTTCTTAGTTTAGTTGTATGGATCTTAGTGATGGAATATGAAATAATAAGTAATGTAACTCATTAATATATATATATAATATATATATATAACATTAATAATAACATGAATTATATATAAGAATTCATTGGTTTATTTGATTATATCATTAACCATTTCTTCATTTTTTGTTGTGAGGAGCTTACCATGAATCCCCTAATTTCTGCTGCTTCCGTTATTGCTGCTGGATTGGCCGTAGGACTTGCTTCTATTGGACCCGGAGTCGGTCAAGGTACTGCTGCGGGCCAAGCCGTAGAAGGTATTGCTAGACAACCAGAAGCAGAGGGTAAAATACGAGGTACTTTATTGCTTAGTCTGGCTTTTATGGAAGCTTTAACAATTTACGGGCTGGTCGTGGCATTAGCACTTTTATTTGCTAATCCCTTTGTGTAATCCTAGAAACGTGAAAATGTGAAAAATACGTACTTCTTTTCTTGCTTTGGCCCTGCCACTTCGCTTCTTCAAATTATAT